GTTGTGAATTCCAACGTAGCGGAAAAAATCATATATCCGCATGGAACAATCAATAGTTCAAGTCACACACTCCCATAATCCATCCTCTTTTAGTAAAATATACTTCAACTATTCGTAACAATACAATACTTCAGAGTTGAAGAGAAGTATCCAAATAACATGCCTTAATTTTTCAATAATCCATATTTGTTTTGTAGCAATTAAATATTTTTGTTCCTCCCCTATATGATAAATTACAAATATATATGATCTGCCTTTTCTATAAAGGACCTGAAATGCCTTGCTTACGTATCATTGGGAAGTGCATTAACATAAATACGGCAGTAAGAAGAGGTAATACAAAAGTATGTAAACTATAAAAACGAGTCAAAGTGGATTGGCCCACACTAGCGCTTCCACGTAATAATTCTACTAGGGACGATCCTATTATAGGAATAGCTTCAGGCATGCCTGTTACGATTTTTACTGCCCAATAGCCAATTTGGTCCCGAGGTAAGGAATAACCAGTTACGCCAAAAGATGCGGTCAATACAGCCAGAAGCACCCCCGTAACCCAAGTTAATTCGCGGGGTTTTTTAAACCCACCCGTAAGATACACACGAAATACGTGCAAGATCATCATTAGAACCATCATACTTGCTGACCATCGATGAACTGATCGAATTAACCAACCAAAATTGGCCTCAGTCATTATGTATTGAACAGAGGAAAAAGCCTCTGTAACAGTTGGACGATAGTAAAAAGTCATAGCAAAACCCGTAGCCACTTGTACTAAAAAACAAGTAAGCGTAATCCCGCCTAGACAATAAAATATGTTGACATGAGGAGGAACATATTTACTAGTTATATCATCTGCAATCGCTTGAATCTCTAGACGTTCTTCGAACCAATCATATACTTTATTGAGATAGGTAACCCAAGAAGGACTCCCCCTCTGAGAGCCACATATGAGAATTTCATCTCGTACGGCTCAAGCCGAAACACACAAATACTGGTTTCAATGGATATGTAATAGATAGTTCAAAACTTCTTGGGTCTTAGCCACGTCACTCTATTTGACCCAAAGATACGAAGTAAGAATAAGAAAAATCCGGAATCTCTTCTTTGTGATGATAATGCCAAGAAATACAATCTCAAGTTGGCTCCTCCATCTTTCTTTATGTTAATTATAACAGGCCTCTTGAATCTTCTCTTCCCTATCTTTTTTTTTTTTAACTTTATTTGATATTATTTGATAAGAATTATCTTGTTGAGACCCTATGAATCAATTGAAACCTCAGATTCATACTAGAACCACGATGATTTAAGAAAGCAAAAGCTAAACTAAAAGTTTCTCTGAGTAAAAACCATTTGATCATCACTTATTTAATGAATGTAATGACTCAATAAAATCTATATCTATAGCTATAGAAAGAGTTTTCTTTTGGTCAAAACTGAAAGGAAAAATTTGTTTGATTTCGAAAAGGCCTATTTCCATCCGCTTGCGAGGTCTGAAGAATAGGTATGAATCATAGTTCAAATATTTCTTTTATTGATCTATTCTATATAGTCCGTGCTCCAGAGACTAGAATAAATATCTGACGAAGTAGAATCATCTTGATAGAGATGACAGGTACATTCTCTGTATTATCAATAGGATCAATTATAACAAGTCACACGCTCATATTCCGGAAATGAAATATTGAAACAAATAAATTTCACGATCGAACTACCAGAATAGTCTATAAATACAAGTCTTAAGCAATCTTAAGTTGAAGTATTAAGTAAGTTTAAGTAAAATAATCCTTTTTTATTGATTTATTGAAAAATAAAGACTTCCCGTTTTTATAAACTAATTCATTGAAATTCCGTCCAGTAAAATGGAAGAATTATAAATTTCCAAAATAATAGATAAAAATATTGCAAATAAAGCCATTGCAACCCCCATAAGTGGTGTAGTCCCCCATCCTGGAGCTACTTTTCCATATTCCGAATTCAATGGTTTCAATAAATTCCCTACGTTAGTTCGTCTTGGCCCAGATCTAGAACTACTCTCAACGGTTTTTGTAGCCATAAATCCTCTTTCATCATGAGTTGAAATCTTTTGACTTTGTATATCCTTCCGTTTTAGTTGTAAATAAACGACATTGTGGTGATCCATTGTGATCTTGAAATTATCGAAAAATGGAAACAGCAACCCTAGTCGCCATCTCCATATCCGGTTTACTTGTAAGCTTTACTGGGTACGCCTTATATACCGCTTTTGGGCAACCCTCGCAAAAATTAAGAGATCCCTTCGAAGAACATGGGGACTAGTTGAAGTAATGAGCCCCCCATATTCATATTGGGGGGCTCATTACTTCCATGGAGATAATGAAAAATCATTTCATTTTTTTAGTTGGAACTTTAGGTGGTTCTCGAAAAAAGATAGCGAAAAAGATTATTCCTAAAGTTGAAACTAACAGGAATGTATAAACCAATGCTTCCATAGATTCGATCGTGGTTTACAATTATAGCTTCC